AACCCAAGTCAATTCGCGAGGTTTTTTAAATCCACCGGTGAGATACACACGAAAAACATGTAGAATCATCATTAGGACCATCATACTTGCCGACCATCGATGAACTGATCGGATTAACCACCCAAAGTTAGCTTCCGTCATTATGTATTCAACAGAGGCAAAAGCTTCAGTAACGGTCGGACGATAGTAAAAAGTCATAGCAAACCCCGTAGCTACTTGTACTAAAAAACAAGTAAGCGTAATTCCCCCTAAACAATAAAATATATTGACATGAGGAGGAACATATTTACTAGTTATATCATCCGCAATCGCCTGAATTTCGAGACGTTCTTCGAACCAATCATAGACTTTATTGAGATAGGTGAAAATCCCCCTCTCAGAACCGTATATGAGACTTTCATCTCGTACAGCTCAAGCAAAAACACCCAAATAAAAATAAAAGAATAATCGGATATGTAATAGAAAGTTTGAAACTTCTTAATCTCCGATTCAATCTTCTCTAAATGTACAAAAGAAGAAAAAAATACTAAAGCTCTTCTTTGTGGTGATAATACCAAAATATCACGTTGGCTCAATCGTCTTTATGTTGATCCTTATGGGCCTCTTGAATCCTCTCTTTACCTATTTTTTTTCTTTAATTTGTTTTTGTCTCTAATGTGGCTTTTTTCCTTTCTTTATTATTGAATTGATAGGAATTCTCTTGTTAAGACCCTATGAATTGATTAAAACCTCAGATTCATACTAGAACCACGATGATTCAATAAAAAATCATAAGCTAACCCAAGGATTCCCTGAGTAAGAACCATTGGATCATCACGTATTCCATGAATTAGATAAAATGACTAAAAAAAAAGAAAGATTTTTCTTTTTTTTTCAAACTGTTTGAAATTTTTTTTGGAGTCCGGACACGAGGTCGCATATTAAGTATGAATCATAGTTCAAATATTTCTTAATCTAGTTCGTGTTCCAAATACTCGACTAAATATCCGACGAAGTGGAACTATCTCTATCAAGGTGACAGACCTATTCTCTGTAGTATTAATAGAATCAATTATAACAAGTCACACACTCATATTCCGGAAATACAGAAAGAAATAAATTCCACGATCGAACTACAGAATAGACCAGGAATCCGAGTTCTAACTGAGTGTTTTTCTATTCAAAAGCTAGGACTTTGTGGTTCTTATAGATTTAATTCATTGAAATTCCATCCAATAAAACGGAAGAATTATAAATCTCCAAAATAATAGATAGAAATACCGCAAATAGAGCCATTGCGACACCCATCAAAGGGGTCGTTCCCCACCCGGGAGCTACTTTACCATATTCAGAATTCAATGGTTTTAATAAACTCCCTACAGTAGTTCGTCTTGGGCCCGATCTAGAACTGTTCTCAACAGTTTGTGTAGCCATAAATCCTATTATATTCATTGAGATCTGTTGACTTTGTATACCATTCCGTTGTAAATAAACGATCTTATAATAGATCCTAACGGATCTTGAAATTATATAATCATAATGGAAACAGCAACCCTAGTCGCCATCTTTCTATCTGGTTTACTTGTAAGTTTTACCGGGTACGCCTTATATACCGCTTTTGGGCAACCTTCTCAACAACTAAGAGATCCATTCGAGGAACACGGGGACTAGTTGAAGTAATGAGCCTCCCAATGTTGGGAGGCTCATTACTTCAATTGAGATAATGAAAAATCATTTCACTTTTTAGTTGGAACTTTAGGTGGTTCTCGAAAAAAGATAGCGAAAAAAATTATCCCTAGAGTCGAGACTAAAAGGAATGTATAAACCAATGCTTCCATAGATTCGATCGTGGTTTACAATTATAGCTTCCCTACCTGTTTGTTTTTTTTTTTCTTTTTGGGAATCATCTCGAAAGAGCAAGAGCCAAAAAGGCGATGATGCAAATTCACTCCGGTACTCTATGTAAAAATGTAAAAATCCCTCGAAAAAGAAAATAGAGGCGAAAGATACCAAAGCGTTTTTGTATCAGACTGCCTGTCTTCTTGTAGTTGGATCCCCAAGTTTTTGGAATGCTCCAAACTCTACTTGGGCATCCAAATCTGGGTCAATACCAGCAAAAACATCTCTGAACAAGGTTCTAGCACCATGCCAAATGTGTCCGAAGAAAAAGAGCAAAGCAAACGAAGCATGCCCAAAAGTAAACCAACCCCTTGGACTGCTACGAAAAACACCATCGGATTTCAAAGTCGCACGGTCTAATTCAAAAATTTCACCCAATTGAGCGCGTCTAGCATATTTTTTCACAGTAGCAGGATCACTATAACTGACTCCATTGAGTTCGCCGCCATAGAACTCAACGGTTACACCTACTTGTTCAACACTATACTTCGATTCTGCCCTCCTAAAAGGAACATCCGCTCTAACAATTCCGTCGCCGTCTACCAAAACGACTGGAAATGTTTCAAAAAAAGTAGGCATACGACGTACAAAAAGCTCACGCCCTTCTTTATCTCTAAAGATAGGGTGTCCTAACCATCCAACCGCTATTCCATCTCCGTTATCCATTGAACCTGCCCTGAATAATCCTCCTTTTGCCGGATTATTGCCGATATAATCATAAAAAGCTAATTTTTCAGGAATTTTAGACCAGGCTTCTGATAAACTTTGATTTTCTGCTAGCCCGGCGCTAACTCTTCGATATATCTCTTGCTGGAAGTAACCCTGATCCCATTGATAACGAGTGGGACCAAATAATTCGATGGGGGTAGTTGCTGAACCATACCACATAGTTCCAGCAACAACAAAAGCTGCAAAAAAGACAGCCGCGATACTACTGGAAAGTACGGTTTCAATATTTCCCATACGCAATCCTTTGTATAAACGTTGTGGCGGTCGGACACTAAGATGGAATAGACCCGCTAATATGCCCAACGTACCTGCTGCAATATGATGAGATGCTATTCCTCCCGGAACAAAAGTATCAAAACCTTCCACGCCCCACGACGGATTTACAGGTTGTACTTTTCCCGTTAGTCCATAAGGATCGGACACCCATATTCCAGGACCGTATAAGCCTGTTACATGAAATGCACCAAAACCAAAGCAAGCCACCCCGGAGAGAAATAAATGAATTCCAAAGATCTTGGGCAAATCCAAAGAAGGTTTTCCTGTACGTTCATCACAAAATATTTCTAGATCCCAATAGACCCAATGCCAGATAGCTGCCAAAAAGCATAAGCCAGAAAACACAATATGTGCCCCAGCTACACCTTCGTAACTCCAAATCCCCGGATTCGTTACAGTCCCTCCTGTGATACTCCAACCTCCCCATGAATTGATTATTCCTAAACGAGTCATGAAGGGTATAACGAACATACCTTGTCTCCACATTGGATCAAGAACAGGGTCAGAAGGATCAAAAACTGCTAATTCATACAGAGCCATCGAGCCCGCCCAACCAGCAACCAGAGCTGTATGCATTATATGAACGGAAAGCAACCGGCCAGGATCATTCAATACAACGGTATGAACACGATACCAAGGCAAACCCATGAAAAATACCCCTTTATCAAAGAAAAATAGACACTACGTAACTTTATTGCATTGGAAAAGACTATACTATGACTATCCTATGGACCTCCCTTGTTCAGGGGATTATTTCCTAACAAAAGTTTGGTTAATATTTATTCTATTCTGTTCGTAGGAACAAAGAGAAGCAGATTTATTTTATACTCGATAAGTACCAATACGCAATGGGGGATTGATACCATTTTCTATGAGTAAATGCGTCCATCTTTATTGATTATTAGAAAGACCTATTCATAAAAATTTCCTTTATTTATTTTGTCTTTCTTTCTGAATTTTTCTAATCTATGGATAAAATAAATATGATAAAGCCAATACGATAAAGACAATAAAACCATATTGTTATGTTTCCACATCAAAGTGAAATATAGTATTGAGTTCTCTTTGAATTCATGCCTGTTGGTCTTCCGAAAGTACGTTTTCTAATTCTTGACGAAGATGGAGAGATAGAATGGACCGACGTATAGTGTGACTTGTCAGATATATTGGTTCATATGGAATTTCCCCATCCTTTACCCCGAGCGAGAGATCCTCTGTTTCGCCCAAGAAAGATAAATTGAATCCTCAAAAAATTGGAGCGTGAAGTGGAATTAGATGCATTGTTTGGGGGAATTTGGAATACTATTTTTAAAATTTGTAATACTATTATTAATTAGAATAATTTATGGTTAGCTTTGGTTAGACTCAAAAAATTTTCCAGGCTCCGTTTAGCAAAAACCCAATTGGGAATATATCAATGATTACTACGTGTATCATAGTTTGTTATTTAGAAAATCATAACAAAAAGAAATGGTGATGTGAGGATTTGTCCTATATGTGCAAATCCAAATCGGGTGGATCTTGACCCGGAGTAGAGCATAAACCTAAAAAGATGAAAGGGACCCATTCAGGAACAAGAAAATACCATCTTGATTTGGATTGAATCTCGATGAAACAATACATCAATGAGAAGTTAATTCGATAAGTTTATTGACGTTTTTCTATTCTAAGAAAGAAAGAAAAGAAGTCAAAATTCGTCTTTATTGAAAAATCGAAGAAAAAGCCCTTTCCTTAGAAGTTCGAAAAAAACTTCTATGAAAAAGAATAGGAAAAAAGAAAGAGGACTGGAATCTATACATTGATTCGTTTTTTTCGCAATTGTTTTTTGAACCGTATGCATCAAAAGGTGCATGTACGGTCCTCTAAGGAATAGAATTTTTCCTTACTTAACGGACTTTATCAACGAAGAATACTTATTTTAGGCTCTGAAATTACTTCAGAGAACGCGAATATCCTTTCAGGTGCTTTGATATATTTCAGTCTCTCGGATTCTAGTAAAGAGTTTAAACTTTTTATAAACTCTCCTGGTGGATCAGTAATAGACGGAATAGCCATTTATGATACTATAGACACTATTCTCTCACCAGTCGAGACAACAGCTGTGGGAGTAGCCGCGTCAATGGCATGTTTTATCCTGACTGTAGGAACTTCACGTATAGCATTCCCTCACGCTTTGCGCCAATGAGGTTTTTTTATTTGAGAGAAAAAAGAAAACTATGCCTTCGCCATACGAATATTAAGTAATAATAGCATGGCACTTCGAATTCGATATGAAAAATTTTTGTATTGTTTTTTTTTCAAAAGATTCGATTATGTATCGAGAAAGTAGTATGAGATAAAAGGTATTTCCGATTTTATCTTATCTATCGGGAGTCCAATTCAGTGTCACAAACTTTTTTGTTTTCACACCGAAAGGCTTTTAACAATATTTATGTTAGAAAAAAAAGAGTGCGAAAAAAAGCAAGATTTTTGCTTTTTTGGTTGGATCAAAAAGAAACTTTGGGATTGCTGAATCAAAGAATCCATTTTAAAATAGTTTTAAAATAGAAAGTAACGGAGCCATCGTAGTATTTTTTAACTCCTCCGAAAGGAAGGGTGGCAATTTGATCATTTACTCATCTGGAGCTGAGAGATTCTATTTTTATCTTTCTTGAATGGGTCAATTTCAATTTGATTGTAGAGCCGTATGCAATGCACAAAAGACGATGCCCGTACGGTTGTTCAATTTTATCTTTTTTTTTTTACTATTATTCTTGATCTTTCTTTTCTGTTCGTTTCACACAGCAGATAGAGAATCCTTCTATCATCAGGGTAATGATGCACCAGCCCTCTAGTTCTCTTTCGGACGTGGAAATGGAAGACCTTGTCCTGGAAATGCAGGCAATAGAAAAAATGCGCGACTGCATCATAGATGGGTATAGAAGAACGACGTTGAAATCCCGAACGGAAATAATGGATGCCTTGGAAAAAGACATTTTTATGTCAGCAATAGAAGCCAAGGAGTATAGACTTGTTGATTATATAGTAGGAGAAAATGGTTTTGAAGTTCCATGAATTGAGATCTTATCTCCTACCTTACTTCTATCAAAGAAATAAAAAAAATGTATTTTACACAAATCTTGAGGTTTTATTTCCGATTTGACTATTTTTTTAAATAGCAAAAAATTCATAATGATCCGGTTAGGTTAGGATCAATCTAAACCGGCCCATTACGTATATGATTCAATATGCCAACTAGTCAACAACTTCTTAGAAATGCAAGACAGCCAATTCCAAATGTCGTGAAAACCCGCGCTCTTCGGGGATGTCCTCAGCGTCGAGGAACATGTACTAGGGTGTATGTGCGACTCGTTTAGATCATGAACTGACACAAAAAAAAGTAAGAAAACCGCTTTCCAGTATGAATGATCAGTACTAGTGAATAGGATAGAATGGAAGAAGGAACTCCATTCACTATCTAAAACTAAAATAAGCTAAAACTAAAATAAGCAAATCAATCCCTCTATTGTGTAGAAAGTTTATGGTTTCCATTGGTGCAAATCCAATCAACTGAATTTAAGATGAGAAGCAATTCTCCATTGGTAGCAAATGGTTATCCATTAAGCGGAGGAAATCTTATTGAAATTCAAAAAAAAAAAACAGAAAAATGGAGTTCTCACTCGGTCAAGAACGGACTACGAGGGTCAGCTACCCAGCTAACTTTCAGAATTAAATACCGTTACTGTATAGGTGGGTCTCAGTGTGAAAGACCTGTTACTGGATAATTCAGGGGTAGAGCCAAAGAGTGTGATGTGAACTATACAAGTTACCAATAAGATTGATTAAATGAAGTAAAGGCTCCGGTGTATAGAGAAGACCTCACCGTTTAAGAAATAACCATAGAAACGATGGAACCCACTATTCCTTTACCCATTCAATTTATATTTCTTTTTCTATTTTTGACACCTAGCAAAAGAAAATTTCTTATTTCTTTAGTAAAATACCTAAACAAAGAAAAAATCGTGGTCGGGAAGGTTATAGTAGCCAAAGCCGTTGGAATTTGTATTTTATACATTGGAAAAATCCGTTTGGTTATTAATAGACCAGAACGGGGAAAAGAATAACTGAAAGAAAAGAAATAGTTATTTGTCAAAGTTTTATTTATTCAATGACCAGAACTAAACGCGGATATCTAGCTCAGAGACGTAGAACAAAAAGTGGTTCATTTGTATCAAGTTTTCGAGGAGCGCATTCAAGACTTACTCGAACTATTACTGAACAGGAAATAAGATCTTTGTTTTCGTCTCATCGGGATAGGGATAAGCAAAAGAGAAATTTTCGTCGTTTGTGGATCACTCGGATAAACGCAGCAATTCGAGAAAAGGTAGTATCCTATAGTTATAGTAAATTAATACATGATCTATACAAGAGACAGTTGCTTTTTAATCGTAAAATACTGGCCCAAATAACTATAGCAAGTAGGAATTGTCTTTCTATAATTTCCAATGAAATCAGAAAAGAAGTAGAATACACCGGAATAATTGTAAATAGAGTTGCCCGGAGAATGAACTCCGGGAAGGGGGAGTGGAAATTACTATGAGAAAATATGCTAAAGTAGTCCAAATGAATAAACACGTT